GTTTTTACGTTAGATCATAAGCGTATTGGCGTTATTTATACATTTTTGGGAGTATGAGCTGGTTTTGTAGGCTTGAGGTTCAGGTTAATTATTCGTATAAATTTTTTGGAGCCTTATTATAAAGTTGTGCCTTTAGATTGTTACAAATTTTTGGTTACTAATCATGGTATTATTATGATTTTTTTCTTTTTAATGCCTATTTTGATTGGTGGGTTTGGTAATTATTTGTTACCTTTATTAGGGGGTTTATCAGACTTAAATTTACCTCGTTTGAATGCCTTAAGGGCTTGATTATTAATTCCTTCTATTATATTCTTAGTTTTTAGAATGTGTATGGGAGCGGGTATTGGCTGAACATTTTATCCTCCTTTATCTTCTTCATTATTTTCAGATAGAAAGGGGATTGATTTTCTTATGTTTTCTTTACATTTAGCTGGTGTTTCTAGAATTTTCAGTTCTATAAAATTTATATGTACTTTGTATACTATTTTTAGTAATAATATCTCTGCTCGTAGTTCTATAGTACTTTGGGCGTATTTGTTTACTTCTATGCTGCTACTGATTACCTTGCCTGTTTTAGCAGCAGCAATTACAATGCTTTTGTTTGATCGTAAATTTAGTTCTGCTTTTTTTGACCCATTAGGAGGTGGAGATCCTGTATTGTTTCAGCATATGTTTTGATTTTTTGGTCACCCAGAGGTTTATGTATTAATTTTACCCGGGTTTGGTATTATTAGACATATTTGTTTAAATTTGAGTTTAATTCCTGATGCTTTTGGGTTTTATGGGCTCTTGTTTGCCATGTTTTCTATTGTTTGTTTAGGTAGAAGTGTTTGAGGGCATCATATGTTTACTGTTGGTTTAGATGTAAAGACGGCAGTGTTCTTTAGATCTGTAACTATGATTATAGGGGTACCTACWGGAATTAAGGTGTTTACTTGGTTATACATGCTTTTAAACTCTAAAGTTAATAAGGGGGATCCTGTTGTTTGATGAATAGTGTCTTTTATCGTGTTATTTAGATTTGGAGGAGTTACAGGAATTATTTTATCTGCATGTGTTTTAGATAAAGTTCTTCATGATACTTGATTTGTTGTTGCTCATTTCCATTATGTTATGTCGTTAGGTTCATATATAAGTATTATTATAATGTTTATTTGATGATGACCTTTAATTACAGGTTTGACTTTAAATAAGAGATTACTTCAGTGTCAATGTATTATTTCTAATATTGGATTTAATTTATGCTTTTTTCCTATGCATTATTTTGGGTTATGTGGTTTACCTCGTCGAGTGTGTATTTATGAGATTAGTTATAATTGGATTAACATGATATGTACAATAGGGTCTTTTATAACAGCGTTTAGTGCATGCTTTTTTATTTTTATATTATGAGAATCGTTGGTTAAAGAAAAAAAGATAATTGGGTATTTTGGTTCTTCTGCTTTGCTAACTAATATGATGCGTTCTGGTCCTTTAGCATGTCATAATAATTATTTTAGTTATTGGCACATAGTTAATTATAGACATGTGTATAAAGGTGCTGTTTATGATTTGGTTATTTAGTTTAATTAAAATGTGGGTTTTGTAATCCTAAGATAGCATGTACTGTTGTTAACCTTATTGTAAGCTTTTTAGCTATTAAGTTTTTATTTTTGGTTTATTTGCCTTTTGCATCATGCTTTATAGAGGTTTAAGTTGAGGCTATTTACTGAAAAGCTCAGATCTTGTTTTTGATCGTTTATGAACTAAAAGTTATTGGGTAAATGTAATTTGAGATTAAAAGCATGGGGTGATAAATTAACCGTTGAGTTTTATATCTGTTTGATTGTTATGTTTTCGTGTTACACACTATGTTATGAGATTTAGTGTGTGTCTATGCTAAAAATTTTAATAGTTTATAAAGGGGTTAAAGTTACCCTATTGTTGTAAGTTTGTTATAAATTTTTAATAATATTACTGTAGCTAGAGTCTATATACAATCTATTAAATATTTAGTTTTTAAATATTATTAAATGAGTAATTTTATTATATTGGTTAATTCTCGAATTTTGCCCGTCTGTTTATTAAAAACATTTCTAACTTTTATGATAGTTAGTATAACCTGCTCTATGCTTATGTAAATGGCCGCAGTATTTTGACTGTGCAAAGGTAGCATAATTAATTGCCTTATAATTGAGGGCTTGTTTGAATGGTTGGACGCGGTAATAATGAATATCCTGTATTTTAGTGAAATTAATTTTGAGGGCACAGAATCTTCATAAGTTAATTAGACGGAAAGACCCCGGGATCTTTCGTTTTGCCTGGGGCAGGTGTTAATATTTTATTAATATTTGGACCCTCTAAAGTTTATTGGGTTAAGTTACCCCGGGGATAACAGTGTAATAGTTAATAAGAGATCTTATCGAATTAACTGCTTGCCACCTCGATGTTGACTTAGATATTAAAGTAGGCGCAGTAGTCTATTGTTTTGGTCTGTTCGACCTTTGTTATCTCCATGAGTTGAGTTAAGACCGGTGTAAGCCAGGTCGGTTCTTATCTATTTTAGAGATTTATTAGTACGAAAGGACCATAAATCTTTTTATTAAGAGTGTGTAGCTATTTAGGTCTTAGTTTTGCAAAAACTAATGAGAGGAAGATATTTCTCCATGCTTTATTTGTTTAACTATGGCAATAGAAAGTTATTTGGCTTAGTTGCATAAAATAATTTTATAATTTTGTAGTTTTGTTTAGGCTATGAGTTATTAGCAATTAGTTTTTTATTAGAATTTGTGTTTTTTAAGAATGCTTATATAAAGGGGATAGGACACAGTGCCAGCATCCGCGGTTAGACTGTTTTCTTTGCTTTCTTATAGATTTTGTTTGTGTATTTATAATTTAAGTTAGGTGAAATTTTTTTAATTTTATATTTTATACACATTTATTTTTAAATATTATATGTGACAGGGATTAGATACCCCCTTAATATTATATTATATTTTATCTTAGTTTTATAACTAAAATAGTTTGGCAGCGAGCGAATCCGTTCAGGGGAAGGTGTGTTATAAAGGACGATCCGCCTATTAATTTACTTATTTTATGTTGGTGTATATCTGGTTTGATATTATTGCTTTAATAGCCTAATTTGTGTATATTGATTATTTAAGCCAAGTCTATGTGCTGCTTATTTAAGTTTTCATGCGTTACATTTATAAATTTAAATTTGTTATAGTTTAATATTTAGGACTTGATAGTAGTGTAGATTTATTGTGTCTATGCGAAGCAGGTTTAGCTCGGGTACACACCGCCCGTCACCCTCGATAATCATTGAGGTAAGTCGTAACAAGGTAACTTTAAATGAATTTGAAGTTAATTACTAAGTTTAGTGGTAATGAAATTATATTTGTTATACTATGATATCGTTTGTTATATTTTCGCTGTTTGTGTTTTTATTATTTGCTTTGTCTACTTGATGCTATTTTGAAATATGAGGAGTGGGGGCAGAAAAGGGTTTGAATCTGAAAAACAGGTAATAGAGCTTATTTGAACTGTGTTACCTACTATAATAGTTTTAGTTTTGTGCGCGTTGAAAGTTAAATTTATTACTAATAATTTGGATACTTTTTGTAAGGATACTGTAAAGATTGTAGGGCATCAGTGGTACTGAAGGTACGAGTATAAAGATGGGGTTTATGATTCTTTTCCTTGTGCAGATGGCTTACTTGTAGATAAGCCTTTGCGTCTTGTATACGGATTACCTTATCATTTAATTGTAACATCGGCAGATGTTATACACTCATTTCATGTACCATCATTAAAATTAAAGATGGATGCAATACCAGGACGTATAAATCATTTGTTTTTTTGTCCTGAATTATATGGTTTATTTATAGGTTATTGTGCTGAGTTATGTGGGGTTAATCATAGTATTATGCCTATCGTAATTGAAGTGGTTAAAGAAGAGAGTTAATTTGTTTTAGTATAATGTATTATATTAGCTTTTCGTGCTAATGATAGTTTTATGACTAAACAAAATGGATGATTTGAGTCTCTGTGTTATTTTTTGTTTATTTTTTGATATTATTTTTATTCTCTTTAGTTAGGCATCCTGTCTATTATTGTGGATTTTTAGTTGTTAACTCATTAATATGTAGATTTATAGGGTATTTAATATTGGGATTTAGGTGGTATTCCTTATTATTTTGTTTGATATACATAGGAGGTGTATATATTTTATTTGTTTTTGTTTCGGTGTACAGTCCTAATAGAAATTATGTAACGTACTATAATATGAATATCTTTTCTTTGTTTTTTTTAGTTTTTGTTTTATTAATAATGGGGAGCTTAGTTGTATACAATGTATATATAGCAGAGTTTAGGAGATTTTTATGCACCATTAATGAGGGAAACTTTTATGTTTCTATGTGTTTAACTTTATTGTTTGGGTTTATAGTGTTAAGTTTAATAATGAGGGTTAAGTTAAATTATTATCGTTAATTTTCTGATTTAGCATATATTAATGTAAAAGATTGTAAATCTTTTGAAAGTCAAATTAACTAGTCAGGAATTTAATATTATTATATTATAATAACAAATATAATTGATAAAATATAAGATGCTTTGTGTTGCCTCTTTTGTGAAATTTAAAATATTTGTCATACTTTTGATCGTTGTAATATACAAATTTATAATATTTATGCTGATTAAAGCGATATACAAATTTATAATATTTATGCTGATTAAAGCGATATACTTGTAACTATTTTGCATTTGATTTGAAATCAAATTGATTGTTTTTGTTAACAATACAAGTTTATATTAAAATTTAATAAGGGTGCCAGAAAGTTAAATGGGAATGATTTAGGTTCATTTTATGACTGTAAAAGTCTTCTTATTTAGAATGAAAGGGGGGATAAAGGGAGGTAGTTATGTCAGAATTGTATGAGTTAGCTTTAAGCGTTAATTATGGATGTTTCCTAACTACTATGTTTTGAAGACATGTATAAATGCTTATGTTACGGCCATAAGATGGACAGCTTAGATTGTCATATGTTTTTTATGTTCTTTACTTTTTCTATATTGGGTGTTTTATGTATTATAAGTTTCTCAATAATTGTAATGTGTTGGTTGGGGTATATGTTAACGATTAAATTTTTATCGTTTGGTGGTAAATTTTGATTCGTGTTACTAAATTTTGATTTAACAACTGTGTTAATCTTATTAATGTTGCTTATCTGTTTTACTTATGTGTGTAGATATACTGATCATTATTTTAATGGCGAGGTCGCGGGGGCAGAGTTGAAAAAGCTTATTTGTCTATTTGTAGGTGTAATGGCTTCATTAGTATGTACAGGTGATTTTTTATTAACTCTAGTGTTTTGAGAGTATTTAGGAGTTGTAAGATTTTTTTTAATTTTATTTTATGATAGGTATTTAAGGCTGCGATCTTCAATTGTTACTTTAGTGTCATCTCGATTTGGGGATGTTTGTTTATTTATTTTAATCTGCGTAAGTTGTTACAGTGTAAAAGGACCCTTAGCAGCAGGCTTAGTATTTTTTTTAATAATATTTACAAAGAGGGCTAGATTTCCTTTCATAAGGTGATTATTAGAAGCCATGCGTGCACCAACACCAGTAAGATCTTTAGTGCATTCGTCAACTTTAGTGGCTGCAGGTGTTTGATTTAGAATGCGTTATGATTTGTTATTATGATTTAATAATTTATTTTTATTTAGTGTTTTACTATTGGTTACAATTTTTATAACAGGTTTATGCTGTTTTTTTTTTATAGATTTAAAGAAGATAGTAGCACTGTCCACTTGTAATAATATTTCTTGGTGTGTATTTTATTTGATATTCGGGGATTTTGTTTTATCTTTATTTCAGCTTATTAGGCACGGAGTGGCTAAGTGTATGCTGTTTATGTTAGTAGGAGATGTGATGAGGGGCACAGGCGGCTCTCAGGCAAGAAATTGTGTGTATAGTTCTTACTTGTATAGTAATTGAAGTATATTTAGATTATTTTCTGTTGTTTTAGGGTTGTCTGGTGCACCTTTTATAGGTGTGTTTTTTACTAAGCATTTTTTATTAACGAAATTTATGTGTGTTAGTAATGTAGTGTTATACAGTGTTGTTTTAGGTTGTATATTTTTATCCTATTTTTACTCTTTTCGTTTATGCGCTATATTAGTAAAATTAAAGTCTAGCACAGTTACAGGTGTATTATACTTTTTTAAAAGTGGTTTGATGGTTTATTTTTGATTATTTATAAACTATCTAATTTCTATAGTTTTAGATGAAAGTGTTCAACTAAGATTATTTGCTAGAGTAGATTTACTAATATTCCAATTTGTATCATGTATTCTTGCTTATTTATTTTATAGTAGAAATATTTTTAGGAAATGGAGTAGAAGATTATTTGGTTGTGATAAAATAGTGGAACTTTCATATTATATTTTTTTACGTTTACTAGATAGAGTATCAATGTTTTTTTATCGATGGGATAGCTATATATTATCTTTATTTTGTAACGTTGGTGTAAGAAGAATCAAGGTGTATATAATTAGGCTATTAAATATTATTGTTGTAACTATTTTTTTATATTTAATGTGTTATATTATAATATATAAATAGTTAGTTAGAGGTATTTATACTCTATAGATAGTTAGTTAGAGGTATTTATACTCTATAGATAGTTAGTTAGAGGTATTTATACTCTATAGATAGTTAGTTAGAGGTATTTATACTCTATAGATAGTTAGTTAGAGGTATTTATACTCTATAGATAGTTAGTTAGAGGTATTTATACTCTATAGATAGTTAGTTAGAGGTATTTATACTCTATAGATAGTTAGTTAGAGGTATTTATACTCTATAGATAGTTAGTTAGAGGTATTTATACTCTATAGATAGTTAGTTAGAGGTATTTATACTCTATAGATAGTTAGTTAGAGGTATTTATACTCTATAGATAGTTAGTTAGAGGTATTTATACTCTATAGATAGTTAGTTAGAGGTATCTATACTCTATAGATACAATATAGAGACGAGATGTATATTGTATCTATAGAGTATAGATGTTGTTAGTATAATTTATTATGCTACTTTTCCAAAGTAGCGATCTATGTTTAGACAACATAGTAATGTCTATTTTTCCTGTTTTTAAAGCTTCTTTTGTTGGACTATTGTTGTTAGGGTTATTTACTTGGAAAATTTGATTGTTAGTTTTTGTTTTAATTTGTATAGTTAGATCAATTTTTTTGTATTTATATGAATGAGGAGTATGTGTGGCTAGTTTACATTATATCGCTGGATTTTGATTATTTATTTTAAGAGAGGCAACTATTTTTGGTAGATTGCTGTTTTGTTGTTTGTACTATGATTATAATTATTATATTAATTTGTCTAGGTCGTTAGAGCTACCTTTTTTAGGTTGTTTTATTTTATTAGGTTCTAGCTTAACAGTTACTTCTTATCACCATCTAGTTAAATGACGACTGGGTTGATTTCCTTTGTTATTAACGGTTATACTAGGAGTATCTTTTATTTGTTTACAAATGGTTGAGATGGAAGAGATTATAATGAATATGTATGATACTACATTTCATGCTAGTAGATTTTGTACAGTTGGTTTACATTTTAGACATGTGGTATTGGGCGTAATTGGTTTAGCGACTGTGTTGGTTGTTGGTTCTGAATTATTTGGTTACTATCGTTGTTCTATTGTTGTATGATATTGACATTTTGTTGATTATGTGTGATTATTTGTTTATGCTTTTGTGTATGTTTGTTAGATGCTTATTTACTGGTAGGTTATTAAAACTGACAAATTGTGGTTTTGTTGAATACACTTATTTATTTTTGTACCAGTAAAGTTATGATTAATGTTATTCGACGTAATTTGATTGATTTACCTACTAACTATTCGTTAAGCTACTATTGATGTAGTGGTTTTATGATTTCTATATTTATGGTTATTCAGATTTTGACTGGGGTAGTTCTTTCTTTTTTATATGTTGCTAATTCTGCGGAGAGCTTTTCTATTGTTATGAAATTTTCGAAAGATTCGTTTTATACTTGATGTTTGCGTTATTGGCATATATGGGGTGTAAAATTATTATTTGTGTTATTTTTTATTCATATGTGTCGTGCTTTATATTATTCTAGGTATAAAAAGAAGGGTGTTTGAAAAGTAGGATTTATTTTATATTTATTATTAATGGGAGAGGCTTTTACCGGTTATATATTACCATGGCATCAGATGTCGTATTGAGCCGCAACTGTCTTAACTTCTGTTGCAGAAAGATTACCGATATTTGGGCCAACAGTGTATAAGTTTGTTGTTGGTGGATTTTCTGTTACGGGTTTCACCCTTGTTCGTGTTTTTTCTGTTCATGTGTGTTTAGGTTTTGTTATATTGGGTTTAATGATGTTGCACTTATTTTATTTGCACAAGAGTGGTAGTAAAAATCCCTTATTCTCTGTATCGTCTTTTTCAGATTTAGTCTATTTTCATTCTTATTTTAGTATAAAGGATTTTATGTGTTTTGTTATGGTTTTTTTATTAATAGTGTGTTTATTATTCTATACGCCTGATGGGTTAGTTGACATTGAAGCTTATTTAGAGGCAGACCCAATGAATACGCCTGTTAGAATTAAGCCAGAATGGTATTTTTTAACATTTTATGCAATTTTGCGTTGTATAAAATCTAAGTTAGGCGGTTTAGCTTTGATAGTTTCGTTTTTGTTTTTTTTATGAGCGCCTACTTTTAAAAAATCTTGTGCTTACTTTGTTAGTCGTCAGCTAGTATTTTGACTCATTATTAGGATGTATACTTCTTTAGTATATTTAGGAGGGTGCCACCCAGAGTATCCTTATTTATATGTGTGTCAATTATTTAGTATATTAATGGTAATTTTGATGTTTTTATTTAAGTTATTATGAACTCCTTATGTGAAAAAAATTCGGGGATAGTTTATGGTTACTATTTTTTTGATTTTATTTTTTACAATAGTTTTTAGTTTTTTTTTATCTTTTAGTCGTTTTTTGAAATGTTTGATTATACTGGAAAAATTTAATGTGTTGTTATTACTATTTTGTTTAATGTATAGTAGTCTAGAGAGTCATATGCTTTTTATAATTTTGATAATTATTTCTACTGTAGAAGTAATTATTGGATTGGTTGTATTGACTCGTGTTTGGGAATGTTCAAGTACTATAGAATTAGTTTCTTTTTAGCGTGGTTTATTATTTGTATTTTTCTTGCGTTTTTGGGTAGCGGAGTTTTGATTTTTGGGGGAGATAGTGTTGTGGTCAGAGAGTATTTAATTTTTGACTCAATGTCTTTTTATTTAATTTTATTAGTATTATTGTTGGGGTTATATAGTCAGTCGTTTTTTTTTACGTTTTTGTCAAGGGAAGTTCGAGGATTTTTATTTTTAAGTCTTTTTTTTAGTATAATGTGCTTTTGTGTAAATCATGCTATAATTTTTTGGTGTTTTTACGAATTATCTATGTTGCCTCTTTTATATTTGATATTTAAGGAGTCTCCATACTCTGAACGATTTTTAGCAGGATGGTATTTTGCTTGTTATTTATTGGTTACTAGTCTTCCTCTTATATTGTTTTTATTATACTTGTCGATGGTTAATAATACCTGTATCTTAAGAGAGTGAAATAGAGACAGGGCAAGTGTATGAATATTTATTATTTTATCTTTTGTTTTTTTTACTAAGGTGCCTTTAGTGCCATTTCACACATGGTTGCCGATAGTACATGCAGAAGCTACGAGTATAGTATCAATTTTTTTAAGTGGATATATAATGAAGTTGGGTTTATTAGGTGTTTATCGTTGTTCTTATTTTATATTTGATTCTTGTCTGTTTACTTATTTATTTGTTTGTTTTGTAATATCAATCTTTTTTTTTATTACAGCAGCGAGAGAATTGGATGGTAAGCGTTGATTAGCTTTTTTGAGCTTGGCGCATATTACTGTGCCATTTCTTGCATTTTTTATTAGAGATTGTGGAGGGATTAACTATTCCTTTTTTTATTGTCTTGGTCATGGTTTAAGGGCCGGGATAGTATTTGGTTTATTGTGGTACTTTTATGATATGTCTAATAGTCGTAACTGGTTATTATTAAAGTCTTCTATAAACTGTAAGAGTGGTATATTTTTAGTTGTATTAAGCTTACTGAGGTTATGTTCATTTCCTCCAACTATACAATTTTTCTGTGAAGTTTCTTTAATAAAGATTTCTGCAGATTCTTTTGTTTATTTATTATTCTGGTGCATTTATTTATTTTTTGGTGGGCTTGTACCATTAATTTTGTGCGGTCACTTACTAATTCGTAGAGAATGGAGTGAAAGGTATAGCTGCGATAAATTTAATTATTTTAACTTTTTATTTTTTTTATGTTTTTGGTGCTATGTTGGGCTAGTTATATTATAGATTTAATGAGGTGTCTTGTTTAGCATTCTGCATTTTGGTTGCAGGGGGGGTTTGTTGCCCATTAAATTTCTCTTAGCTTAAGTTTAAAGCGTTAGTTTGAAGCACTAGAGATAATTTTATTAGGGAGACTGGTAAGTTAAATTAAACTGTGGGGTTCATGTCCCCTTTATACATGTTATGTCTAGTTGATACTATGTTTAACACGTATAATAAATATAATTCAATTTTTTCTTTTTTGTATAATAATATAATTGTTGTTTTTTCTTATTATTATTTGTTTGTTTTAAGTTGTGTGTTGTTTCTATTTTTGTCGGATCGTTTACCTTATTGTTATAGACCATTTTTGTTTTCTACGTTTTTAGTAGTGGTAGTTTTTAGTGCGTTTATGTCCTTATTTTTTAGACGCTTATTTAATAGTATGAAAGAATTTTTTAGTAGATTTGTACCCGTAGGCACTCCTTTATATATTTGTTCTTTGGTTTGCCTCGCTGAGACGATTAGTTATATTATTCGACCTATAGTGTTAATTTTACGTCCATTTATAAATATTAGGCTAGGGTGCATGGGGGTAGTAGCCATGAGTAATTTATGCTTTAGTAGTTGAGTATGATTTTTAGTTTTATTCATTCTGTTTTTTTACGAGGTTTTTGTTGCTATAGTGCATTGATATATAGTAACTAGAATATTATCTTTTTCTATAGACCATTAGTTGTTAATGACACTTTCACGTCGTTTGTATAGTGATTTGATAGTATTCTCCCTTTTTTTTTCTATCATTTTTTGCTTTTTTTGTAGTGTGGTTGACACTATTATTAGATTTTGAGTATTTTTGGAGTTGTGCGGGCTTTCGATTATTCCCAGTTTTTTTTATAGCGGAGGAAAAAGAATTTATGGGTTTTACAGTTCATTATTGACTTATGTGATTATGTCTGGATTATCTTCTGTTTTGTTAGTGAGGGGTATATTATTTTCTAGGCTGTATTATTTTATATTTTTTGGGTTTTTATTAAAGTTTGGTTTATTCCCCTTTAGCTTGTGGCTATATCGTGTTTTTAGTAATAGTAAATGAATTTTTATTTTTCTTTTTAGTGTAGTTTTAAAGTTTCCTATTTTATTTTTTTGTTTTATTTTTCAAAGGTTTGGTTTACACCTTGTCTATTTAGACTGTAGTTTGACTTTACTTATGTGTGCTATTTTTTTTTGATTTTTTAGTTGTGATTGAGAATTCATTTGATGTCATATTTCCCTATCTTCAGTTGCTACTTTGTTTGTAGCTTGTTTTTGCTCTAGTATAGAGGTGTGTTTTTTTATTTATTTTTATTATTTTATTTGAGCTACACTTTGTATCTTTTATTTTTATTGAGTAGGAGGAGAAAGAAGATTTTTTGGTAAATTTTGAGTGCTTTGTTTTTTATTATTAGTAACTCCTTTTTCTTTACCTTTATTTTATAAGTTAAGTGTGTGTACGGCTATTTTTTATTCTTCTTTTTATCTTTTATTTATTTGATGCTTATATAGTTTTTCTGAACAGTATTTTTTGTATAAGTTATGTAGAAATTATTTATACTCTGGTGTATATAATTATTGGGTTAGTTAGTGTGATGTAGTTTATGTAAAATACTTATTTTACACGTAAGAGAACTCGTAGTTTGGAGCTTTACTAAACGAAATAGTTTAATTTTAAAGAATTTTTGGTTTGCGTCCATAAGGAGGACATTTATGTCTTTTCGTTGTTTAGCAACTTTAGTTTATTTAGAATTATAGTTTGTCTTGCTGTTGGAGGTGTTTACCAAGTTGCTATGATTTTTGGGTTTTTGTCAGGTTTGTTAGGTTTATTGTTAAGTTTATTAATAATTGCTTTTTTTATTCTTGGGGAGCGTAAGATTTTAGGTTATTGTCAGTATCGTAAGGGACCTAATAAGGTTGGTTTTATGGGGTTGCTGCAGAGGTTTTCTGACCTTATGAAGTTGGTGTTTAAGTACAAGTTTTATTATTTTCAGAGTCGTAGGTACGTGGCTTTGGTTGGGGTATTTTTATTAATTTGCTTAGTTGTTTTTTATTGTTTAGTGTATGGTTCTTATTTTAGTTTTAGTTATTCTGAGTTTTCTTTTTTGTGGTATTTGGTTATTACTAGATTTACTAGGTACGCGCTATTATGTAGAGGATGAGGTAGCTATAGTAGCTATTCTTTTTTAGGGTCAATGCGTTCGGCTTTTAGTTCTGTTAGGTTTGAGGCGTGTTTTATGTGTATCGTGATTTTTTGTTCATTGTGTTACAGTAGTTATTGTTTAAGAATGTTTTATTATTCTGATTTAATGTCGTTAATGATTTTTCCTTGTTTATACGTATTGTTTTTAATATGTATTTTGTGTGAGACGAATCGAACTCCTTTTGATTATGCTGAGTCTGAAAGGGAGCTTGTTAGGGGGTTTAAAACGGAGTATAGAGGTATATTGTTTACTTGCTTGTTTGCTTGTGAGTATATTATTATTTTTATATTTTCTTGGTTAGGTTCTGTTATAATGTTTGGTGGTGGTTTTTGAGGATTTATTTTTATGTCTATTCATTTGTTGTTTTTTATGTGGGCTCGTGCCACTTTACCTCGTATACGTTATGATTATTTTGTTAATTTTTTTTGATCTATAGCTTTACCTCTATTGATAGTAAGTTTTTTTTTAATTGTTAAATAGAGTGGTTTGTCTATGTAGATTATTTGAAATCATGATGCTGTTAACTTCAAGAAGAGGGTTACTCCGTAGTCGTGTACTTTCTAACTTTAGTTTATTTAGAATGAGGATTTTGGGGATCTTTGGTCTCTTTAGAGAAGTTTGGCCAATAGGGCTGCTTAGCAGGTTACTTTGATATAGTAAATAGTAAATTTTATTTTCGTTGGTAATCTATGTATCTAAGGATAAGTGCTGAGTTCTTACCTCAGTAATGTGTGTTTACACCGTAGATTTTTATGCTTTCTTTATTGTTTGGTTTTGTTATTTTTATCTGTTTATTTCTTGTAATATACTTTTTTAGAAGAAGTCTCTTTAAAAAGGGTTGTTTGGTGGTGGTTTCTTGGGCGAGTCCTTATGAGTGCGGGTTTTCACCAAGTTCTCTTAGGTTTAAATGTTTTAGGTTTACATACTTTTCTTTATTAGTCTTTTTTGTGATTTTTGATTTGGAAATTTCATTATTACTGAATATGCCGGAGCAGGGGATTCTTTTTAAAAATTTTTATTATTATTATGTATTTTTGTTAATTTTAGGTGTAGGGTTTTTATTAGAGGTGCTTATGGGTTATGTTCGTTGAGGTTATTAGTTTTTGAAGAATTATGTAAAGTTACTGCTAATAATTTTGTGTCAATTTGTTTTGACTTTCTTCTATAAGATTAAGTTATATGTTAGACTGAGTGTTTTCAAAACATTTAGAGATTGGTTGTCATCTTATGAGTATGAAATTAGTTAGTTATATAGTTGA